ACTTTTTCAATCTTTTTTTCCCCTTTCTTTTTATTGTCTGAATATTCAGGAGCTAAGACCATTCCAATGCCCCCTTTCGCCATGCATAAACTAAACCAACAATTAAGATAAGCACGAAAATTAAAGCTTCTATAAATACGGATACGCCCAATACATCGAAACTCATTGCCCATGGATAAAGAAAAACCGTTTCAACATCAAAAACAACAAAAACTAGAGCAAACATATAATAACGGATTCTAAATTGTAACCAAGCATCGCCCATCGGTTCTATACCCGATTCATAACTCGAAAGTTTCTCCGGCCCTTTCCTAATCGGGGCTAAAATCCCGGAAATAAAAAATGCCAAAATAGGAATAAGACTTGATATTATTAGAAATGCCCAAAAAATATCATATTCGTAAAGCAAAAACATAGACGCACTCCTATGAACGTGGAAATTGTGCCGGATTGGTTGATTCGAATTGAATTTCGAAAGTCATCCATAATTGGTTGGTCCAAATAAAATGAATTCTTGTTTTGACCAAATCTTCTAGTCTCCTTTGATTATTGCGGGGCTCATTTCAAGATTTATCGACTGACTTGACAGGGATCCTATTTTCAGCCTATTTTATTTTTGATTTCCATTTTCTTTAATTGCTTTAGTTAGTATAACTCTATATGTTACGCTTAGACAAATTTTCTTGTTTTCGCCTAGGATTCTTGCTAAAGAAAGCGACTTCAAAATAAAATCGAATTCTTCTTTTGATTATTTGAATTTTTTTTTATAAAAATTCGATTTATAAATTTTTCTTTTTTAGGAATAGAATCGGGAGGTCTTTTTGTCGTTTTTTTTTCTTAGTGATTTAGAATAGAACGAGTATTCAAATGGAAGAAAATGGGTAGGTATTTCCATCTCAGGATTTCGAATATCTTAGTTTGAGTGTTGGTATATTCCGTTTATGAAAATAAGGATGGGGTTTTCTCTTGATTGACTAGAGAAAAAGAAAACCATCCCCTTTTTGTTTTGGTGTGATTCGCTAGGTCTAGTTTTTAGATATACCAAAAAGGGGAGTCCGGCTAGCTTAACCCCTTGATTATGGACAGGAAAATTCATATAGAATTTCCCTCCGAAAATTAATGACGAAGGGTTGGTTTGTTTATTCACGATTGGCACGATTGGAAAAGGATCGATTCGATCTCTTGAAATGCGTTTTTCTTTGCGTTTTCGGTTCGGCTTTAAACGATTCCTGTGAGTGAGTTTCTAGGACAAATTGGGTTTGGATGAACCAACCGGTCAGTTACAAGCAACAAACAAGAATGAAGAAATGAAAATTATACAATTTTTGATTTCCAATTTTGATTTTATTCATTTTATAGGGCTCTAGGGCTATACGGACTCGAACCGTAGACCTTCTCGGTAAAACAGATCAAACTTATTATTATCAAAATGATCTGAACTGTTTCAAAGACCCAACATGCATTTTTTTGCATTGGGCTCTTTCATTAACTGATAGAAATATCAGCCAATCCGCCATATTTTTTCTTGACAGAAAAATAAGATAAGGGTATGGCTCCACGTGTTCTGATTCATTATTTGGGATTCTGATTCAGAAGCACTACCAAAGTGTTTCAAGGGTGGGGTTATCTTGACGTAGGTCTGCCTCTGGCCTAGATCGTTTTAAGTTAAATCAAGTCTCTATTCTTCGGCTTAAAAAATCCAATATGAAACTTCATACACCTTCAAGTTCATAGGACGAAAAGAGATTTTTTGAGGGCCTTGTACTCATTATGCCTAGCATTGAATGTACTGGTATTCACCTTATCAATATCTCAAATCAATCATGGGGTCTGTTTGGTACCTAAACGGGCACTCAAATCGAACCCTTTGTCAGGCTATTGTTCTCTTAAAGTTATGGAGTAAGACATCGATTTCTCAATAAGATCCATTTTTTGGATTGTATGATGGACTCCCCTGAAAAACATTGGCGCGCGTGTAAACGAGGTGCTCTACCAACTGAGCTATAGCCCTTAGTGCTTGTGATGCATATTTTATCATGTATATAATTTGTTGTCAAGATGAATATTCTATGATCCAACATCCTAAATTTGTGAGTGGTTGGGTGGTATTGCTTAGATTATTATTGCTTATAAGCAATATGATATTTATAATCCATCGATGGGATGGGTTCCGTTTGGTTCTCTTTGGGATGATAAATGACCTACTTAACTCAGTGGTTAGAGTATTGCTTTCATACGGCGGGAGTCATTGGTTCAAATCCAATAGTAGGTAGAACTTATTAGATACCATTGACTCCGACATCTAATAAGTTTTTTGCCCCACCCTCTTCTATTTTTAGAGATTTTTTTTATTGAATCTAGTTCAATTTCATTTTTGAATTGCGTTGTATCAAAATGGGATTCTGCTTGATTGGATTCACTCGACAGAATCCAATCAAAATAGGATTTAGAAACATAACTTCTTTTGATTATTTGAACGCACCAACTAGTTATGAAATAA